GGCACATTGACATTCATCTTCCTCTCGAAGGGCTTTGAGAAGAGGGGCAACAGGGAAGATGCCGAGAATGGCCGTGTCTATGGGGATGACCGGTCTTAGTATGAATCTGTTGCAAATGCATGTGAGGGAGGAATGCCTTCATTCAAATTTAAAACTTGTCGTCTACTTGAAGGAAATGTTTGGAACAGGGAACTTACAATAATACAACGCCGCATTCTTCGAAGATTGAGGAACAAGACGAGATCTATTAAGAGAATGATTTATTCTCGAAAAAATATGAATAGTTACATCCAATTACAAACTACACGAAAGTTGCCCCTTTTTCATGGAGATTTACCCATCACAGAGATGCATAGAGGAACAGAACGAACTTCATATATCCCTTTTCCACTCAATCCAGAAACAAGATCGGACGTTATTCCGGTTCGTCTCCATTTTAGTGAAACTCTTCCTCAAGCAAGGCAGCCGATAAGTCATCGAAGGCTTTGTGTGAATAATGTAATAGTCAGCATTACTTCTTTTCAAGTTTCCCAAGGTGATTTCATATCTTTGAAAGAAAATGATGCTATAATCTATTCAGAAATAAGGAGATCCTTCTATATCGAAATTTCAGTTTCTAAAATCATAGGAAAATTCCTGGATAGCCCGGTAAGAATGTGGAGAAGAACCAAAACGGAATGGTTCCGCTTACTTAAAACTAAGAGGGGATGCCGCCTACTACTGAAAGACCCGTTTTTGCAACAGTTGCGTTCTTCTATGCAAGACGAAGACTTAGAAAGAACAAAGAAGTTTGGATCCGAAAAAGTATGCTTAGGCAGTTCTTTCGCTGAACACAAGAGAATAAAGAGGAATTTTTATCATTTCAAATCGATATTCTTATCGAAGAGAAGGAACGAAAAAACCCTAAATAGAAAAAGAAGTCCTATAGTTTACAACTCTTCTTTCTATAGTAATTTGACCTCTTGCTCCACCCATCAGTCTTCTATGAAGAGAAAAATAAAAAGCTCTTCCCTATCTACTCATTATTCGGAGGTGAATTATAGAACACCAAAAGCTGTGCTATCTTATGGACCTAACATAGGTCACATCCCTCACGTGCGCCAAGAGCACATTCGATAGCATCCTCTTAAGGTTTAAAGATCCAAACCTTCTTCTTCTTAGCGGAAACACACGTGGCCAAAACATATAAAGATCGGCATAGTCGCTCATAGGGGCATATCTCTCCAGATAGAGGATAGTCTAGATCTTGATTCACTATTTCCATTTTTTTCTTTTTCGTTTGAGTGAACACCCGGTAGCCAATCGATCAGGACTAGGAGCTGCACCAAGACGGATTAGTTCGCCTTCGGGTTCTTAAGAAGAAAAGGAAGATCCCGGAGTTCTCTTTCTAGGTTGAGGAGATTGCTTTGACTTTCTTTTTAACCCTACCCGAAAGAGAGTGAGTGGCGGATTCAGAGAAAAGCTATTCTTCTTAGCAGTTTCACAAGTGAATGGAATGATTCTTCCCCCGAGGGTGACTTCACTACCTGGATCCTCATCTCTTGAACTCGTTCTGGCAGCTAGTTTAATGGCACCGGCATCTCATCTAGTCTAGATCGATTCCCTAAGAGCTTCTTCTCTAGCAGGCGATTTGGCCCATTTTCTCTTTCCTGGTAATAAGGAAAGGCCTTTCCCTATCACGACCGCCTTCCTTTATTCGGAATTCATTCGTCTCAAAAGAAAGAGCTAGCAAACCACACCAATTCCATTCCAATTCTCTCTGACAGAGCAGGATAGCTGCCATCAACCCTTTAGAGCGAGGGCCCTCCGAGACCAATGCAGAAGGAATAAGAGCCTTTATGCCTTGAGCCTTGAGCGAAATCATTGACCTTGCGCCTGGTTTGATTAGGACATTGCCGCATTTCATCTCAAAGAGGATCTAACTCTTTCTTTCCGGCTTAGCCGAACTACTTGGCTCGGATCAATTCACTCTTTCTTTATCGCAAGCAAATAGCCAAAGAGCTGATGAAAGAGCACCGTCTTCTCTTATTCCTGAAAACATCTTCAGAGCAGTTATTACAAAAAGACTAGCATCTCTAACAGGAAAAGCAAGCAAAGACCTCCCCTTTGGTTTGGTGGCCTCCTTCCTTGATAAGAGTGAAAGCAGAATCAGAATCAGACTCTTGGACGTGGGATCTTGCCTAAATCAATTTCCATTGAGTGGGGTAAGTCTCAAAAAGCATTTCACCGGCACTCAGCCCTTCTCCCCTTACTCCAAGAGCCGAAACAGCCTCTATTCCTTCAACAGCAGTTAGGCCTTTTTCTAATCCTACAGCCCTTCTACCAAGAGTTTCAGAAAAGGCTACCGACTTGGCCTACTTTGACTACGCTATTCTTCTCATTTCGAAAGAAGAAGTCGCCCCGCCGACGACAACAGATTCAATAGCTGGGGATCTTGCTAAGAATGAAACTCCTAACCTTAAATCATAGAACCGGGGATTATTTCCAAGAATCCGAAGTTGGAGCGGGAAAAAAAAATCCCCAGTGGGTAGGGAAGCTGCCCATCCGTTATAGTTGCTTCAGAAAGAGAAATTGGAAGGTTGGGCGATCTCCTATCCTGTCCGGTCGTTGTGGCAAGCGAATCTATTGAGAGATATATTGAGCCGGTAAGCGGGATTTTCAGTCATCTATCCTTTATCTTTCCCTAGCGAGTGAAGAAAGAGTGGATAAAGTCTTGGATTAAGAAGGCTGGTCAGTAGAAAACCTGGAAGGATTGATTGAAATGCCGAGTTATCATAATAATATGTAGGAAGAAATAGACACGGGCGATAAGGGAGACTAGACTATGAATCGTCTACGGAAGCCAAAGGCAATAAAGAAAGAGAAAAAGAACCATTTTTTCCCGCCGCGCGGTTCACCTAATTAGATGGGCCTAGGCACTGATCGTCCTATATATCTTTTGATTCTCATTCTTAGCCGACTCCCCATTTGTTCTCACTGCTCTCCCATAGCCCAGTTTGACTTGATAATATCATGCCTTTCTTTTTTTTCAGAGATCAAGAGATTAGCGGAAGGATAAAATGAAATTGGACCAATCTGCGAGTACCAGAAGCGGGTATTTACAATATTTACAAAAGGTGATGGCTCGCTCTTCGCCTCTGGGACAAGGCTAAGCACCAGAAAAGCAGGTTCAATGAAGTCCTAACTCAACCCCAGAAATCCATTCATTTTGTAGTGACCTTGGGAAGATCGGCGTTCCGTTGTATTCTATCACGTCAGATAAAGAAAGTACAAAAGTTCTCGTTAGATCAATTGTGATCCTTGGGTATCAGAGATAAGCTCTGTTTGGTACTGATGACTCTATACTGCTCATAGACTAGTATAGGTTCAAAAATATCCATTCCAATAGGCGCTAGCCCCAGAGCGAGGATAGAATCCTATGGCATATGTCTAGATGAAAAATGCTTTCTTTCCATTTTCCATCCATGTCCACTTCCTTCTGGATCGATACTCGCGCACGGGATCTTTTTCACCTAAGTTTCATGCGTTCTTCTCTCTTCGAATTCATTGGCAAAAGCATTTCCATTTGTTTTTTATTTTCTTCATTAAGCACCTTTAATCAATCAATCAATTGTTTCTAAGCTGGGAAGTTGCTTTCTTTTTTGGGTCACCCCCTTTCTTCTTGTTTCCAAGAGAAGAGGAGAAAATCTCATGAACATTTTTTTTTTTAGATAGAAAATCGAACAAGAAAAACCATTTCTTTTGTCTACGTTTATTCTTGCTTTATATTCTATATTATTCTAATTTAAGAAAAACGAAAAGATTCAAAACCCAAATAATCAGGCTGTAGTACCTTGGTTGAATTTTCACATAGACAGGATGCTCTACTCATCATAAGGAGATTCATATAAAATAAAAGGAGGTTTTTTTTCATTTTTCTTTTTTTAGTTCTCCTTTTTTCTATCTTTTATTATCTATCCTAAAACATAATAAATATAGGTCAAAAACAAACGTGCTTGCAATTTGTTGTGAACTAATAGAATTTTTCTCTATTTCCTTTTTTCCCTTTAACCTCTTATCAATAGTTAGTGTCCTTTAGTTCTTTTTCCACTTAGATAGAAGTATCAGGCTACAATATTAAATCAATGTTTGTAAGAACTGTTCCAAGAGCTTCTTATGAAAATGTGAAATTTGATCGTTGTTTTTTCTCTTCTCTGTGAACTAAGATTTTTCTGGACTATTCATTTGACAATTCTTCCAGTTTCATCTATTCCTCTCTTCAAGGCAATATGTTTACTATTTTGAATAGTTGGTTTATTGCACAAAAATATACAGAAAAATTAATACATAAGCAGGATTCCATTAATGAAACATTACATTACAAACCGAAAGCATTAAACACACATACTAAAAAACATATACTAAATAAAAGCATAACACCCCATCCTGCATCTACTTAACTAATGGATAATACAAGTACTAATTTCCTCCGTGCCCATATTCAATGACCTGGACTATGAGAGCCTGTCGCTCTGCCTCCAGAGCTCTCTCCCTCTCCTCCAAATTTGATATACGCGCGGAAGTAGCGGAAAGTCTCCTTTGCCTGATGACAGGATCCTCATCAATTCTTCTTCTCGTATGGAGGCGATTCATCGCTCTCAAGTTCCTTGAAAGATCATATTGCACTTGTGCAATTTCGTCTTGAATGGCAGAGAGCCTGTTTAACATTGCATTCATATCCATCTCACTAGGGTTGGGGGTAGAAGATAAGATAAAGGATGAGAGTGGAGTGAAGGAATGAAGTAAAAAACCTCCATTTATAGCCTAAGAAAAGAATCTCGCCCCGCGAGTACGCCGGACCTACTATACTCAAAAAAGGCTGTTTGTTTGAACAAACTCGGCGACCGTATAACAAATTGTTGCTTATAGCTGCAGACTTTATGAACCTGTACACCAGCTTACGTAGCTACAACCAACCCGTGTCATGCAGAATTCATTCCTTGCAGAAAAAGAATGAATAGTAGAAAAAAAGAGAATCGAATCCAATTTGCCCCCTTTTAAGTACTCTTTTTGGTCTAGAGAAAAGAAAACTTGAATAACTTAGTTATTAGTCAATTAGTCTTGCTTTTTTTTTCGTTTTTCTAAAAATGAAGATGCGAAAAAAGCAATCCATTTAGTAAAATCAGAAATGTAGATCTACATAAGAAAAAAAATGTCTTCTATTCTCCCATTCTAAAGCCAATCGAGTTCATAACAACAAAAAAGAAGAAAGGAATGGATCTCACACATAGCCTATAGAAATGAAGAAGAAGCTTCGAGAAAGAAAGATGAGAGGAGAGAGAACAAGCAAGCAAGGGCCCGAAACAGAGGAAAATCCAAACAGAAAAAGAGAAAATCTTCCAAGCAAAAAACAAGATTGGAACCGGCAGAGAATGAAGCTTGAAAACTTGTCGTCCAGGCCTTAGCAAAGACAGACAAGAAGAAAGAGAGTTTCGTTAGAGGATGTTAGCCATGGGTCTTGTTCTGGAACACTTCACCAAGACCAAGTCGATCCGTATATAGAGTCATACTAATCGAGTCCTTCTTTATCTACTGAGTTGTAGTTGTTGGAAGAAAGAAAATAGCACGAGTACGATTCGCAGGCCATGTTCGGAATCGAACGAAATAGATTCGACCTAATGGGGTCCTATCTTCTAGCGGCTAGTGATTTAGGCGCTCGCTCAATGATTTATCATTTTGGAACCGTTGTCCTAGGCAACATGGGAGAGATAGGTGGAAAGACCACATGAGTCTCAACAAAGTGAGAAAAAGCTATCGAACATCCTCCGAATGCATTCTTTTTCTATGAATTGACTGTCTTTCATCTTTCTTCTCTTAGGAGATTCTTTGAAAAACTTTTGCAGGGAAAAATCGTAGTCGAGGAGCTTTGACGACGAGAGAAAGACTGACCCTACAGAATAGGATCCTTTACCAGTAGCTCATACTCCTAACTAGCTAGGCTTTCTATTGCATCTATATCTATTATAGGTTATAGGCTACTGTTGCGGAGCTCAAAACTAAAGAAAAAGAAACGCGGGCGCTGTTAAACGAATAAAAAGTTCATGATCCCCGATCTCAAGCAGGGAAAAGTGCCGAAGGGAGAATGCATCCGAACGGGGAAAGAGGATCTCGTAGATAAGGTGCCAAGAAGTGTGCCACCCCTAAATCCCTAAAGAAGCGGACTAGATGCCATGTTCCGATCTCATACTGGAATAGGAAATGACTACAAAAGTACTAGCTGCTCAGTTCCGTAGCTCCTATTGTTAGGCATCTATTAGTCTATTAGTGGAAAACGACCAATGAAAAGAACCAAAAAAAGAAAACTTGCGCGTGGCAGGAAAAAGTCCATTATCTCCATCTCTAAGAAGCCAGAAAGCGAGGAACCCTCCTCGAAGACACCATCTTGTGTTGTGGGAAAGAGGACGAAGGCGATAGAGAAAGCAGGACCGGGAGTGCACTAACCGAAAATAATAATATACAGTTGGAGTCGTCTATGGACTAGTCTATCTACAGCATAGATAATAGGAAATTTGGGCTTCCATTCAAAAACAACTACCCCAGCTAAGAATCTAGGATAGAAGTGCTCTTTCCAGTACCGAACATTTCCATCCATCCTGAAGAACCAACCTTCCCCCTACAAAGGGTGTGAATTCCACTTCTTCTCTAATAAGCAGGAAATAGAAGACATTGAAAAGATCCTTATTAGTGAAAAAAATGAAAAAAAGTGCAGGTGAAAGGTTCTGAAAGAACTCAAGCGTAAGAGAGAGGTGAGGAACCCTTTCTTCTCCAGTCTTTTTCTTCTTCCTCTGGTCTCTGCCTCGGACTTTCGGACTCTGCCTTGCTTTGCTTGAGATCTTCTTAAGTAGGCCATGGTGCACTCGTTTTGAGGAGTAGAGTAGTAAGATCATTAGGAGGCGCACAAGTCATCGACAAGGACGTAGCTAGTAGGATCTGCCTCAGATCCGAGAGATTCCGCAGCAGCCATTCCGTCAAATCATTGACTGAAAGAAAAACCATCCAATCATGAGAAAAAAAGGACTGCCTGAGGTCTAATCTTAGCGCATCGGAAAAGGAAGAGGAAAATAAGGGTTCGAAGAATCCAACTAGAAAAGAAAGAAGGAATCCTTCCCTTTTCCATAGCCCTTCCGGCGAGTAGAGATCGGAGGCCTATTCCTCTAGGGAGTTGGTTCTTATCCGTTCGCCTTCTCTTTTAGGCAAAGAAAGCTCACGCTCAAGAAAGGAGGGAGATCGAGACAGGCAGTAAATAGGCTGACTCGAGTCACAAGTCGGCAACGATATCTTTCTTACTGAGCAGATCGTGGAAGTGTTCCGAAATATCCTCTATCATAGCGACTAGGGTTTTCCCATACACTAACGGCATAAAGAGTGTCTTAACGAGTTTTCGGTCGAGATAAGCTTCGATTATTACCAGATCCACCTTCCCGTGCAACTATCTCTTCCACTCTTCCAGGATAGGATAGA